AATCATTTTGATATTGATAAATTAAAATAAAAACTAATAATAATCTTATTAGAATCTTTATTAAATTTAGGTTTCGAAATTAAAGATTATAAAAATTAAAACTTTAATAAATAAAACTAGAATTGATTATATTAAAAATGTCCTTAAAAATTTAATAGATAATAAGTCAGATTAATTTAACCTGGTAAAATACATGATTTGTAATCATCGAAATGTTTGTTCGAATCAGACATCTGGCAATAAATATCATAAAAAGTAAAATTACTTTTCATTCTAACTTTATTTAATATATTTTTTAATTTAATTTTATTATTATTATAAAAAATCTGGATATTAATTTTAATTAATAATAATAAGATGTTATATGTAAAAAACTTAAAATTTTATAAAAAAGTTACATAGAAGGTTCGATTCCACATTTGCCGTGGAATCTTAGTTGCTTGAATTTAGTTTATATTGCTAAATTTCAAGAGTTATCTTTATATGGACAAAATTAGGATTAAAGAGAAATATATATTTAAAATGGGTAGTAAACATCCTATGAGCTTAAGACTTAAAAAATTAAGTAATTGGTCAATTACATCATATCATTTCTGTTCAAAAAATGGATTACATGAATTTTATGGATTAGATAAAATAGCCTTAAATGTTATTAAACATTATTTTCAATTTGCTTTAATTTCGAAACCTAAATTTAATAAAGATTCTAATAAGATTATTATTAGTTTTTATTATTTTTTAAATTTACCAATGTCAAAACGATTAAATTTTTATGGACAATCAAAAAAAATTCAATCATCTTTACAAGAAAATTCAACAATTTTGAAAGCTGAAAAATTTTCTAGCTTAATATTAAAATTATCTAATTTATATGGTAAACCTGTTGAATTAAGACCTGTAAGAATTCATTATCCTTATTTAAATTCTTTTATTTTAGCGCAATACATCGCTTTAAACATAAAAAAAGGAAAATTTAATATGATTACACGGAATTTATTTAAAAAAGCTAAATTAGTTAAATCTAGTACTAAAAATGATATGGTAAATATTAAAGATTTAATTAAATATTCTTCTATTAGATTAAATCCACAATATTTATCAGGAATTAAAATAGTAATTTCAGGACGGCTTTCTCAACGAAAAGCAGCTTCTAGAACTAGAATAGTAAGAAAATCTATGGGTACTTTAAGTTTAAACAGTTCTAATAGTTTAATAGATGCGAATAAATTCACTTTTAAAGGAAAAAATGGAAGTAGTACAGTAAAAGTTTGGCTTAGCTCATCTATTGCAAATTATAATACAAGTTCTTTCTTGTTTAATAATTCTAAAATTTAAATATAAATAATAAATATTTTATAAAAATATATTCATATACTACTAATGTTATGAATACCCCCCAATTAAATTTTTTATATATTTAAAAAATTTTTATTTCATTATTTATTAATTTAGATAATAATCTACTTAAAATAATAATAATTTATTTTAATATAAACTAATTATAAATCTTATTAAATAATAAGCTAAAATAGTATTTTATTAATGAGCCTACAATAATTTTTACTTATATAAATATAATAATAATATTAATATATAAAATAAATAATTTATATTTTATTCCCATTTTTTTTTTTAATTAAAGGTTTGATTTCTTCTTTAAAATAAATAAAAATTATTAATTAATTTATTTTTAATAAATATACAACAAAATGTAACTTAAATTAATAAAATAAATAAAGTAATTAATTTTATCTTATGGAAGTTCGAATTTTTTCTTTTCAGTTTTAAAGATAATACTATTAATGCATATTTTTCAGGAATTCTATATTTATAAAAATAAATCTTACAATAAAATGATTTATTTTAGATATTAATAAAGAATTAATTAAATATAAATTTTTATAAAATAAACTCCTAAATCTACTAGGAATCAAAGTTAATTTTATTAATATAAAACAAATTTTGTGAAAATATGAAACAGAAAATTATTATAAGATTTTATAAATTTTTTTATTGGCATTATTATTTTAAAGAATTAATATAATTATATTAATAAAATTAACTTTCTTTTATATAAATAACATATTATTTGATTTATTTTTATATAATATCTATCTTGGTTAGTTAGCATAATGGTATTGTATTGGTTTGCAAAACTTAAAGATGTATGTTCGAATCATACACTAACCTATAAATTTTTAGAATATTCTAAACATAATAAATTATGTTATAATAAAAAATATTTATTATATTTATATAATAAATAAAATAAGATGAATTAATTCATTATAATATATTAGATTATCATAAACCAGATTTAGTATCAATCTTTATTTTTTTTATTTTTTAAATACTATTAGTAATAATATAAAATATAAACAATTTATAAATTAATTTTGACAATTAATGATAATATAATAAATTTTCATTAAGTGGGGGATTTTTAGATTATTATAAGCCAGATTCAGTATTAATTTTTATTATATTATATTAATTAACTTAAAAAATCTATCTTACTTTTAAAAAGCTAAACTATAATAGGTCTTACATTAACACTCTTACATTTATAAAGTTATTTATCCTCTTATTTTTTAAAATAATTATATACTAAAAGATTAAAATTTTAATTATTTAAAAAATATATAAGACAAAGTAAAAGATTTGATTTCTTTAAAAGTACCTCAATTTTTTAATGATTACTTAAAATATTATTATAAATTAAAAAAGTATATTTTAATATAAATATATAAAAACTTTATAATAATTTTATTAAAAATTAACAGTATATTATTTATTGTTAATTTAATTCTATAATGTTCTGGACTTTCCTTTAATTATCTATTTATTATAATTTAATTAAAAATTTTATATATTATTAATAAAAATTCATAAAATAGATCAAGTATTTTTATGATTTTTTTTATTAAATAATTATTTATATTTTTGTTAAATTTAAATAATTTATTAATAATTTGATTATTTATTTAATAAAAATTTTTTTTTTCGAAAAATAAGAATTTTTTTTATTTAAAATTTAAATAAAAATTATCTTATTTAGGAAATGAAAGAATCGAACTTTCTTCTTCTTATTGTAAGTAAGTTGCTCTGACCATTAAGCTAATCTCCTATTATTATATTAATATAAAAAATATATTTTAATTATTTTTTAATTTTACTTTTAAATAAATAGAATTCTTAAAATATTTTTTATAATAATTAATTCATTTTTATTTATAAAAATAAATTTAAAATTTAAATAAAAAATAAAAAATAATTTAATCTTTAAAAAATAAAAAATACTTATTTTTTTTTATTTTAATTTAAAATGTTTAAAGTCATTAAGAAGAATTGAACTTCTATCTAAAAAGTATGAATTTTTTGTTTTAACCGTTAAACTATAATAACTATTTATTATATATAGTTTAGGATGTTAGTTTATTATATATAATTTAGGAGATATTAGTTTAAGATATATTATTTTTCTATTTTTATGATTAGAAAATACTTACTATTTATTAACGGATAAATTTAAAATCTATTTACCTTAAAATAATTTATTACTTTTTTATATGTAGAAATAGTCATTTCGTTACAATTAAAATATTTTACTGTTTCTGTATAAGATATAAATTCATAAAAAATAATAATCAGAGTAGCACTAAAATAAATAAAAATTTTTTTACTAACTAAACTATTAATTTCTGTTTGAACTTATTAAAATTTTAGTTTTAGCTAAATGATTTTTATCAAATATCAAATTATTTTTACTTATTTTACTATATATTGAATAATTTTTTTCTGTTTTATCGATATTTCTTTGAGTTTTACTCATTTAGTAAGAGTTTTTTAGATGAGTTTTATTAAATATAAGATACTTCTCACTAGACTTAACTATATTTATTAAAGTACAAGTTTCTATTATATGATTTAATTCTAAATACGATCCTGCTATTTAAAATATATTATTTATATTTAATTCATTTACTAAGAAAATAAAATAAAAATAAATTTATTTTTTTTCCAATATAAATATCTTGAGCTTCTTTTTTAGATAAATTAAAAATATTTATATATTTAAAGATAAATAAAAAAATATAATATAATCATAATGAAGTAAAGCATTATAAATAAATATTTTTATAAACTAATTTAAATATTTTTTATTTTCATAAGTATTGTTAATATATTAGACGTTTTAAATATAAATCTCATTAATATTTAATGAGTTCTAGTCTAATCTGGTAAAAATAAAAAATAGAGGTGTTTAGATATGCTTTTTTTTTTAATAAATATTTTATAATAATAGTATATTAGACTCTACTATTATTTATGAATTATAATTTAAATGAAGATAAGATTCATTTATTTTTATATAATTTATTTTTATCTAAGTATTTAGAAATATTACGTGTATTACAATTAAAATATTTAGCAACTTCTATACAAGTATTAAATGATTTATATAAAATTTTATTTTTTGTTTCTAAATCAAATGAATAAATTAATATATTTTTACTCATTGGGATATTTTTACTTTTTAAAGCTATTTTTATTTTATTTATAATTTCAATTGAATAATTTTTATCTAACTTACTGAAGCTTATTTTAATTAATGATTTTTCTGTATATTTATAACCTAGTAAGTATCTTATTACTTTAAATATATTATATTCAAATAAAAACAAATTTATATTAATTTATTTTCATTTAAGAATTAATTTACGTATTTATTTTAAAGATAGATCTTTTATTAAAATAAATTCTATAATTATAAGAGAAAAAACAAAATGAATATGATGAAAAAAAGTTATAGATATATAATTATCCGCTCATTTTAAATATAAAAGGGAATAATATTTTTTTAACTATTTAGATAGATCTATTGCGAATCCAATATATTTTTTATTGGATTTTATATGAATTTATATATAGATTCTGCTAAATTTTTATTATCTAATAGTATTTGTAATTTATTTATTTCAGTATTATTATATATAATTATTGGTTAACTTATTAAATTTATATTTAATAAAATTATTTATATATATTTTTTATTTCTAATATTATATTATTTATCTATTATAATTCTATTATTAATAATATAATTATAATTTGTATTCATAATATATTTATTTATTTAATACACTTTTATAATAATATAAGATTTAAATTTTTTCAAAAATTAAATTTTTTAAATTTTAAATTATAAGATCTAGTTTTATATTTAATATATTTGAATTTATTAAAATTATTGAAGATTAATAGATAAAATTAAATTAATTATATTAATAGTTTAATTTTATAAAATTAGATTATAATCTAATATAATTAGAATGGGTTCTAGTCTAATCTGGCAGGACACTTAATTTTGATTTAAGAGATTGGTAGTTCGAATCTACCGAACCCAGAAAATATTTTATATTTTATATTACATTATATTTATATATATTTTTGAAAGGATCGTCATAAATTATATTTTGTAAAAATTTATTTTATCTTCAGAATTTTAATTCCTTTTATCAAATAATAGTTTTTTTTGATAAATATTTAAATATATATAGGAAGAGTCGTCATAGGCAAGACAAAGTATTTGCTAAATCCTTAGAGATTCCTCTTTGTGGGTTCGAATCCCTCTTCTTCCGTAAAATAAATAATATAAATATAATTAAATAATAAAAATTTTATAATTTTATATTAAATATATAATTTAAATTTTTATATTAATATATATTTAAATAGTTAATTAAAAATTATAAAATTTTAATAAATTAATTTAATTAAGTATTATTTTTAATTATAATAAGATAAATAAAACGGGTTGACGCCTAATCGGTTTGGCGCCTAAATTGGGTTTAGGAGGTAGTTAGTTCAAATCTGACCAACCCGAAATTTTTAAATAATAAGCTATAAAATATAAAAATATAAAGAAATTTAATAAAAAATAATTATAATATTCATTATAACTTTTTTAGTTTTATTTTTTTTTAATATTCGTCTGATAAAATTTATATATTTATATATACAAAACCTGTTTGTCGAAATTGGTATACGATGTCGAATTAAAATCGATTGCTTTATAGCGTGTGAGTTCGAGTCTCACAACAGGTAATTATTTAAATTTATCTTTGAAAAGATTTTAATTTTTATCCAAAATAAATTTATTAAAAATAATAAATTAAAAATAATTTATACTAATAATAAATTTCATTTAACTATTTATGATTATAATAATTATTTTGTAAAGTTTAATTTTATATAAATATTCTGTATAAAAAAGGATATAAATATTTTTATATATATAAATTATATAATAAATAATTATTAGAATCTTATTTATTTAATAATTAGTTATTTTATTTTTAATATTTATGTTATTTAATTATATTATAATTAAAAAAATTCTTTTATAGCATAATTTCTTTATATAACTATATTAAAAGTTAAATATAACAATTTAATTATTTAAAAAAGAAGAATAGTTGTTTAAGTCTTTTAGTTTAATAATTACAAAGTGTGTCAAATAAATAAGTATACTATGAATACAAAAATATTATAATATTATAATTATATTTTGTAATAGATGATTATTAATTATATTGGGAATAAAAACTACAATAAATAAAACAATGACTTTATCTATCACTTTATTTTTAATTGGTTTAATTGGATTTATTTTAAACCGTAAAAACATTATTTTATTAATAATTTCTATTGAATTAATGTTATTAGCAGTAACATTTATGATTCTTATTTCATCTTTTGCTTTTGATGATACTTTAGGGCAAATATATGCAGTATATATAATTGCTATAGCTGGGGCTGAATCTGCAATTGGTTTAGGAATTGTAATTGCTTTTTATAGATTAAGAGGATCTATTAGAATTAAATAATTATTTTTTTTTAATTTAAAAGTCTTTAATATATAAAGAATATATTTTTATATATTTTCTAAATTATATATTATTTTATTTTTATATAATTTATATAAGAATATATTTATTTTTATAATTTTTTATAAATATTTCTATCATAGCGTTTCATAAATAAAGAGGAATTATTTATACTCATATAATGTATTTATCAATAATTTTAATACCTTTAGTAGGTTCAATTTTTGCTGGATTATTTGGGCGAAAATTAGGAGCTCAAGGTAGTCAATTTATTACTACTTTTGGGTTAATAATTACAGCATGTTTATCCTTTATAGCTTTTTATGAAGTAGGTTTAAATAGCTCAAGTGTTTCAATTAATTTATTTAATTGGATAGATTCTGAATATTTTTTAGTATCATGGGGATTTTTATTTGATAGTTTAACTGTTTCTATGTTAATTCCTATTGTATTTATATCCTCATTAGTACATATGTATTCAATTTCATATATGGGAGCTGATCCTCATACACAAAGATTTTTTAGTTATTTATCAGCTTTTACTTTTTGTATGTTATTATTAGTATGTGGAGATAATTTATTAGTATTATTTGTAGGTTGGGAAGGTGTAGGTGTATGTTCTTATTTATTAATCAGTTTTTGGTTTACAAGAATAGCTGCTACTAAATCAGCTATACAAGCTATAGTTACTAATAAAGTAGGTGATTGGGGAATGTCTATTGCTCTTTTTGCAATTATTTTTGTATTTGGAAATTTAGATTTTTCTAATTTATTTTCTTTAGCTCCATATATTAATACTGATATTTTAACATTTATTAGTTTATGTATATTAATAGGAGTTATGGCTAAATCTGCTCAACTAGGTTTACATGCTTGGTTACCAACAGCTATGGAAGGTCCTACACCAGTTTCAGCTTTAATTCATAGTGCTACTATGGTAACAGCTGGAATTTTTTTAATGATAAGAACTTCACCATTATTAGAATATAGTAGTACAGCATTAATAGTAATTACTTGTTTAGGTTCATTATCAGCATTTGTTTTTGCTTCTATAGGATTAGTACAAAATGATCTTAAACGTATAATTGCTTATTCAACAGCTAGTCAATTAGGATATTTAGGTGCAGTATGTGGTTTAAGCCAATATAATATAGCTTTTTATCATATTATTAATCATGCTTTTTTTAAAGCATTATTATTCTTAGCTGCTGGATCTGTAATTCATGCTATGGCAGATGAACAAGATGTTCGACGAATGGGAGGTTTAGCTAAATTATTACCATTTACTTTTGTAGTAATGTTTATTGCTGCTTTAAGTAATATTGCTTTTCCATTTTTATCAGGTTTTTATTCTAAAGAAATTATTATTTTATCAGGTTATGGACAATATACATTCCAAGGATCATTTGCATACTGGCTTACAACTTTAGCCGCATTCTTTACATCTATATATACAACTAGATTATTATATTTAACCTTTTTTTCTATACCTAATGGTACTAAAAATAATTATGAGAATACACATGAAGCTCCTTTTTTTATGGCAATACCATTAGGTATACTAGCTGTGTTATCTGTTGTTTTTGGTTATTTATCTAAAGATTTATTTATAGGTTTAGGTAGCGATTTCTTCGGGAATGCGGTATTTATTCATCCTAATAACATAATTCTTATAGATGCTGAATTTGCTATACCTTTATTTATTAAATTATTACCATCTATATTAACAATCTTCGGATTTATTAGTACATTATTATTCTATGAATTTGTACCAAATCTTTTAGTTGAAATTAAGTTATCTAAATTTGGTAGAACGTTATATACATTCTTAAATCAAAAATACTTTTTTGATTTAGTATACTCTCGTATTGTAGCACTAATCTTAAATTTAGGTTATATGACTCATAAATTAATTGATAGAGGTACGTTAGAACTTATAGGGCCTACTGGTCTTACTAATTTATTTGGTAATACTAGTAAAAATTTAGCTTCAATAGATTCAGGATATATCCCTAATTTAGCACTTTATATAATTTTATCTGTTATTACATTAACAGCTTCTATATTATATTTAGACGATGCTAGATTATTATTAGTATTTATCTCTACACTTTTTTTACTTAATTCTCGTTATTTTACAATTAAAACAAACTCCCCCTTACCTTTCTATTTTATTAAATAAAAATATAATTTATTAAATTAGATAAATTAACAAATAAAATTAATTATTATTTAATAAATTATTAATATCTATAAGACAATAGCTTAACGTAAAGCTTTCTGCTCATAACTTATTGACAGGAAAGTTCGAGTCTATTTATCTTATTTTTATTATAATAATAGCCTTTACATTAGGCATAAATATATTATTAATACCATATAGTATGCAGAATTTGTATATTATTAAATTCCTTAATTTTTATAACAGAAATTAAATTAAGGTATTTATTTAGTTAAATATTAAATCTAGACTAGATAGTTCTTTTTATAAGAAATATAAAATCTAAGATAATTAAAAAATAATTTTAAATTAAAAACTAGTTATATTTTATTATTTTTTATAAAATTTTATTACTGAACTTTAAGTTAAATAATAAAATAAAAAAGATTATAAAAATAATATATATCTATAAAGATATATACATTCAATAATAGTATGTTGGGTGAACATAAATATTATATTAATACATGAATAACAATAATACTTTTATAAACACAAAATTTGAAATATGGCTTAAAGATAACAAAGCTATTAAATTTTATCTAAATAGTGCTGAATTAAAAACCCTTATATTAAAAGAAAATAGAGGAAAAGCTGGAATTTATATGTGGACACATATAGAATCAGGTAAATTTTATATAGGATCAACATTTGATATATCAGAACGAATGTATAATTATTTTTCTATAGAAAAATTAAAACGATCTAAAACAGCATATATTAATAACGCTCTTCTACATCATGAACACTCTGCATTTTCTTTAACTATACTTAAATATATAGATATTTCAAATTTATCTAAAGAAGAAGCACGTGAATTGATACTTTCATCTGAACAGTATTTTCTCGATTTAATTTTTTCACCTATTAAATTAAATACGTATAATATTCTTCCAACTGCAGGATCTCGTTTAGGTGCTAAACATTCAAAAGAATCTATTGCTAAGATGTCAGGTGAAAATAATCATATGTTTAATAAATATATTTCTGATGATACTTTAGCTAAAATGAGTGAAGCTAAGATAGGTAAAGATAATCCAATGAGTAAAAAAGTATATATTTATTCTAAAGAGTCTGATACAATAAAAGAAACTATATTATATAAATCTTTTGATACTTGTATAGATGTAGCAAAATTCTTTAATTGTAGTACACGAACAATAACTAATTATTTAGATAAAAATAAATTATATAAAAATCAATGGATTTTAACTTCTTCCCCTAAAAATGAAAAAGATTAGTACATTACTATCAATTATTTTAAGTGTTAAAAAATAAATTTATAACACCCCCTCTTTAAATAATTTTAACATTCTTTTCATATAATTAAAACAGAAATATCTCAAACTATATAGGTAAAATTATTTTTAAAATATATATATTTATAAGATAATAGCTTAATTGGTAAAGCACTTCGCTCATAACGGATCCGATGGAAGTTCGACTCTTCCTTGTCTTAATCTAATTTTAATTTTTTATATAAGATAGAAATATATAGTATACAGAATTTGTATATTATTAAATTCCTAAGTTTACATAATATTTTAAATTTTTTATGTTATAAAATTAAATTTAGGTATTTATTTAGTTAAATATTAAATTTAGAATAAAATTATTTATATATTATCTAAAGTGGTTTAAATAACCATAAATTAAAAACTAATTTTATTTTTGTAATTTTTTTAAATAAAATTTTTAAAAATTTTTAATTTAATTTTATTAATTATAAAAAAAAATTACAAAAAATAATATATTTCTATAAAGAAATATACCTTTATCATTTTTTTTGTCTTAATAAAAAACAATTTTTAATTTATTTTTTGATAAAAGACATTAGATTAAGGAATATAAAAGAATAAAAATTATTTTGAAACTTTTAAAAACTCATCCATTTTTAAGTTTAGTTAACAGTTATGTAATAGATTCACCATCTCCTTCAAATATTTCATATTTATGGAATTATGGAAGTCTTCTTGGTATCGTATTAGTAATTCAAATTGCTACAGGTGTTACATTAGCAATGCATTATGTACCACATGTAGATTTAGCTTTTATTAGTGTAGAACATATTATGAGAGATGTAAATTATGGTTGGATGATAAGATATTTCCATGCGAATGGAGCTGCATTCTTTTTTATTTTTATATATATCCATATGGCTAAAGGATTATATTATGGTTCTTATAAAGCACCAAGAGTAATGTTATGGTCAATAGGTGTAATTATTTTCTTATTATTAATAATTACAGGTTTCTTAGGTTATGTTCTTCCTTACGGACAAATGTCTTTTTGGGGTGCAACAGTAATTACTAACTTAATGTCAGCTATACCATGGATTGGAAATGATTTTGTAGAATTCTTATGGGGAGGTTTTAGTGTGGGTAATCCTACTTTAAACCGATTCTTTAGTTTACATTATTTATTACCATTTATATTAGCTGCTTTAGTAATAATGCATCTTATAGCATTACACGAACATGGATCAAATAATCCACTTGGAATTACTTCAAATGTAGATAGAATAAGATTCCATCCTTACTATAGTTTTAAAGATTTAGTAGGTCTTTTTGTTTTCTTTTTATTATTTGCATATTTTGTATTCTTTAATCCAAATTTCTTTGGAGAAAGTGATAATTATATTCCAGCAAATCCATTAGTAACTCCTATCTCAATTGTACCAGAATTCTATCTTTTACCATTCTATGCAATATTACGATCAATACCTCATAAATTACTTGGAGTTATTGGAATGGTGGCAGCTATTTTAATCCTATTAGCAACACCTTTCTTAGATACATCTAGAATTAGATCTATGCAATTCAGACCAATTATGAAATTTTTCTTCTGGTTATTTGTTGCTAACTTTTTAATTTTAGGTTGGATTGGTGCAAACCATCCAGAAAGCCCATTAGTAGAAATTGGACAAGTTTCTACAATTTTTTATTTCTCTTACTTCTTAGTAATCTTACCAGTAGTAGGAATCATAGAAAATACGTTATTTGATTTAGGTACTAAATCTAAATAATTTAACACCCCCTTTTAACAATTAAAAAATTTATTAAGATGATTATCACATCTTAATAAATTTTAATATAATTTTGACAAGAGTCATTCGATTTTTATAACTTATCTATATAAATTTTTAAATATTGCCTAATGCTTCTGAAAATAAAATAAATATGTAGTAGCTCGTACTAAAGTATCGTTATATTGGAAAATAAAGTATAATTCAAGGTGTATAAACAAACCAGTAAATGATTTTACGGATAGGGTAATATCAATCATAATAGTCCATGTATAAGAACATTATATTTATTTAGCATTCTGCATTACTTTATAGATTATATAATGCAAACTTATAATATAACAAATAACAAATTTAAATATTTAATTTAAACAATAGCTTATTAATAATATACTAGAAAAAATTTATTTAAATAATGCAAAATGTAAAGATAATATTTATAATGATAATAAAAGAAAATCTGATATTTATTTACGATTTAATAAAATTATAGCATAAATCTTATATTAGTTCAGCATAAGATTTAACTAGAAGATTTATACTATATTATAGTAATAAATATTTAACTAAAACTTCTCTATTAATTCATAAAGCTCTTATATACCATACACATGATAAATTTTATCTTTATATTCTAAAATATTGTAATATTAAATCTTTAATTAAACGTAAACAATATTATATAGATTTACTTATTCTACAATTAATATCTTAAAAATAATAAGTTCTTCTCTTAGATTTAAATATACTTTAGAAATATTAAATAAAATTAGTATCACTAAAACTGATTATAAATTTAGTGAAGAACATAATAAAAACAAAACGATACTAGTAAAAAAGAAAATAATTCTTTTTATAGTAAAATCACATAATTGAAATATTAATAAAATTAAATATGCAAAACAAAAAAAAAATAAAATATTATCTAAAAAAAAGTCTATATTTACAAAAATAATTAATCTTCTATACTTTTAAAAATGTTTTTTTCTTATACTAAAACTACAAAATATTTTAATTCTTTTCATTCAACTATCATAAATTATATTACTACTGGAAAATTATTTCAAAGATCAATAGTTTTTATCCTATAAATAATTTTTATTTATATTGAAAAAAACTTTTTATATATTTATAAGATTTTTAAAAAATTTAATTAAAACTCTTAATAAACTCCCTCGTTCTTATATAATAGGTCTTTAATATTATAATCAAAAAAAAAATTACTTAATATTATTAAACGTTCATTATTGAAATTAATATAAAACAGTATTAAATAATATCTAATTTAGTTTAGTCCTTTCACTAAACCAATTTTACTATAATAGTACAAGTCCATTCCGCCCCGATAGCTTAGTGGTAAAGTAGAGGTTTGAAAAACCTTTTACGGTTGTTCGATTCATCCTCGGAGCAAATAAAAAATAAGCTATCTTTTATTAATAATATTATAAATTTAAACTTAATTTTATTATAAAAAAAAATTTTTTTTTTATTTTTAATAATAAGACTTGAACTAATAATTAAAAATAAATTTAATATTTCCTTTTAATTTTTTAAAAAAACTTAGTTTTAAATAATATTATATAATTTTTTTATATCTTATATTTAGGACTATTTTTATATAAAAATAATAAGCACTTGTAACTTAATTGGAAAAGTATAGACCTTCTAAGTCTACCTATAATGGTTCAAATCCATTCGAGTGCTGGATCCAATTAAACTAAATAAATTTTATAAAAAAAATATTTAGGTTTAAAAATTATATTTAATTAATTATATATTAAATTTAATAATTTTGAATAATAATTCTATTTATAAAATTTAATATAAATAAAAGAAAAAATTAAAAAAATTATTGATTAAATTTTTGAATTTTAAGGTTTTCTATTTATTTGGGCGAAAACAAGGGTTCGAACCTTGGTATATAGATCCACAATCTACCGTTCTGCCAATTGAACTATAATCGCCTTATTTTTAATATATTAATTATAGCCTTTTTATCTATAAAAAAAATAATTTAGACTCAAAAAAGAATCATCGTAAATATAAAAAAGTAATAAATTATTAAGAATTTATGCTAAAAAGAAAAATTTTTTTAATTTTTAAATTTTATTTTTTTCCCCTGAAGAAGTTATATATAAAATAAATTGAGAAGAGAGAGAATCGAACTCCCTATAACCTTTCGGTTGCTTCATTTACAGTGAAGTTCTCCGCCATGGAGAAATCTTCTCTCTTATATTTTTCTTTTTAAAAGTCTAAATTATTTAATATTATCTTAATATAAGTTAATTAATTATATATCTATTTATCCAATATTAAATTATCATAATAAAATTTTAATTATATAAGTTTAATAATTTAAATAGAAAAATAATCTTAAATAAGATTTTTTTATTTTAAATTAAATATATTAAAAAATAGAAAAATTTAATTTTATTAAAGAAATAATTTTAACTAATTTATTTTTATAATAATGATATATTATTCTTATCATATATTGAACTATTTCTTTATAAAAATAAATAAACTAAACAATTTATTTTATTAAATTTTTAATTATATATAAATATTATAAATTGAATAATATTTTATTATAAAAAATATTATTCAATTTAGAGGGGTGTTAATATAATTAAAATTATATTAAGACCAATAAATTAATGTAAATTAATAGCATCGTTTAAATAAGAAGCTGTTAACATAGTGAAAACATAAGCTTGAATAAAAGCGATAGCAATTTCTAATCCTGTAAAGGCAATAATAAATGTAAATGGAATAATACTTATTAAAAGTAGAATTGGCCCACCTATTACAGCTTTCCATGTAAATGTTGAGAAGATTTTTAATAATACATGACCACCAATCATATTAGCAGTTAATCGTAACCCTAAACTTAAAGCTCTAGCTAAATATGAGATTGTCTCAATTAAAACTAAAACTGGAACTAATCCTAAAGGAGTTCCAGCTGGTACAAATAATCCAAAGAATTTTAATGCATGAGTTTGGAAACCTAATATAGTAACACCTATTAAAATAGCCACTGAAAAACCTATACCAAATACGAAATGTGATGAAGGTGTAAATGAATATGGAACTAAACCAATTAAGTTAGATAATAAAACATATAAGAAAATTGTATATAAGAAAGGTAAATAAGCTTGTCCTTTTTTACCAATAGTTGAATTAATCATACCTAATATACTTCCAAATAATGATTCTTGTAATAATGACCATCGAGATGGGATTATTTTATTATTATTCAATGATAAATAACTCATTGCTAAAATTAAAAAAGTTACTATTATAAGATATAATCCAATATTAGTTAATGAGAATTTAGCACCAATAAGCGGACCACCAAAATAGAAAAATTCTTTAATTTCAAATTGTTCTAATGGATTGTTAACAGTAGTGATAAAAGTTAACATATTATTTTTATTATTATACTTAATACTTAATTTGTTTTATATATGAGACCATTATAATTTTACTTTTTAAATTTAATTATTATTTTTATTTTTATAGATTAAATTTTATACCAAAATTTTTTAATTTTTTTTAAGACTTTTATAAATATTAATAAAATTAAATTTATTTTAAATTATCTCGGGCAAGAAAGGATTCGAACCTCCGCATGTTATTCACATATTTAGTTTCAAGCCAAACGCTTTAAACCACTCAGCCACTTGCCCTTATATTATATCATTATTAAAATAACTTTTTTAACTTATAATATTATAATTAATATTCTTAATTTTATATTTATAAAATTATTATTTATAATCTAACGAAAAATTTGTTATTTTTAATTTATTATATTTAAGTTGAATTAAATTTAAATAATATTATTAATATGATAATATTAATACACATATTTATTTTTAGAAAAATTTAAAATATTTAATATATAAAATAAATATAATATAAAAGAACTTTAATATTAGAATTTGATTATATTATTTCTAATATAAAATAATTTAAATTTAATCTTTTAAATAAATCAAAAGCTAAATTAATATATTTATTATTAGATTATTTATGAATCTATAAGTAAATATCAGTTTTTATTAAAAGATTAAATTTATAATTTAACAATATTTATATTAAGATTAATTCTTATAGAAATAAAAAATAATAATTTTATCAAATATAAAAATATAATAATTTTATAGGGGGGAGTTAACTGATTGTACAGGTAATTGTCCTTCAAATGCATGGAATGCTGGAGGAGACGTAATAGCCCACTCTAATGTAGTAGCAGTTTTCGTAATACCGGCACCTCTTGGGCTAGTAAAGAAAGCTGGAACAGCCCATGGATCATTTGCTAATTGATCTTCAGGTTGAGCTAAAGTATCGTAAATAATATAAATAAATAATACAGTAGCTACAATAGAAACTATTGACCCGAATGAAGATACAAGATTCCATCCTTCAAAAGAATCAGGATAATCTGGTATTCTTCTAGGCATACCCGCTAATCCTAAGAAATGTTGAGGCATAAATGTTAAGTTTACACCTATAGATAATGACCAGAAATGTATTTGTCCTAATAATTCATTATATGGTTTACCTAAGATTTTAGCTGGAACCCAATAATAATAAGCTGCAAATAATGCATATACAGCACCTAAAGATAATACATAATGGAAATGAGCTACTACATAATAAGTATCATGTAAAGCAACATCAATAGAAGCATTAGCTAATACAATACCAGTTACTCCTCCAATAGTAAATAAGAAAATAAATCCTAAAGCAAATAACATTGGAGTAGTAAATCTAATAGATCCACCAGCTAATGTAGCTAACCAAGAGAAGATTTTAATTCCTGTTGGAACAGCAATAATCATTGTAGCAGCAGTGAAATAAGCTCGAGTATCTACATCAAGACCAACACTATACATGTGATGTGACCATACAATAAATCCTAATACACCAATTGATAACATAGCATATACCATACCCATGTAACCAAAGATTGGTTTACCACAGAATGTTGAAATTACATGACTAATAATTCCAAATCCAGGGATAATTAAAATATAAACTTCAGGATGACCAAAGAACCAGAAAAGATGTTGATATAATAATGGATCACCACCACCAGCTGGTTCGTAGAAAGAAGTATTAAAGTTTCTATCTGTTAATAACATCGTGATCGCTCCAGCTAATACAGGTAATGATAATAATAATAATACTGCTGTAATTAATACGGCCCAAGCGAACAATGGTAATTTATGCATTGTTAACCCAGGAGCTCTCATATTAATAATAGTAGTAATAAAATTAGAAGCACCTAACATTGAACTAATCCCAGCAAGATGTAAACTGAAAATAGCTAAATCTACAGAACCACCAGAATGAGATTGTAAACTAGCTAAAGGTGGATAAACTGTCCATCCAGTACCTGCTCCATTTTCTACAAAACTACTAGCTAATAATAAAATTAATGCTGGAGGTAATAACCAGAATGAAATATTATTTAATCTAGGAAATGCCATATCTACAGCACCAATCATTACTGGTACTAAGAAATTACCAAAACCACCAATTAAAGCTGGCATACAATTTATATTATTCATTAACTCTCGTTAATGATTGGACTATATCTTTACCCTTAAATAATTAATAATTTAATAGGGTATTTCACGTGTAGTCTCTGAGGAACCTACTTTATAAAAATGTTAATGCTTATAACTAAGCCTTTTTATATTTGGTTTCCTGCTGATTGTCTAATCTTTTAAAATGTAACTGTATTCTACCGCTTTTCATTTAAGAAAACATGTAGTACTAGTTTTAAAAGCTCTAAAGATATTCCAGCAAACAGTGAAAAGAAAATAATATATTACTATATTACCCGGCTATGCCTAATTATAAATTATTATAATATTTATAATAAATATAACAATTATGTTATTTTTAAATAATATTTAATTACTAAATTTTAAATTTATTTCCTTATTTATAAAAGGGGGAATTTATTTTAATTAAAATTAAATATATTTATAAATATATTATTCAATATTAGAATTCAGATAAGAAAATTTCCATTTACCACGATAATACCCAGATTTAGTACCATTTAAATATTCTCTAATTACTTTTCGATCTCCTTTTAATTCTTTAGCTAAACTATTTAATGAATTAAAAGTTTGATTAAGATTAGAGTTATCTTTAAATTCAGCTAAAATAACTTTAGCTGCAGGATGTTTAATTTGATAATTATCTCTTTTTTCTTTAACTAAAACTTTAACTTCATCTAAAGTTAATAATTTAATATTTAAACTTTCTTCAATTTCATCTAAAGAAAAAAAAAAGAAATCTAAATATACTAATCCAGAATCTAAACAATCATTTAAAGTTTTATGATGAATATTAATTGAATTATACATATGTGTTTTAGAATCAAAAATATATAATAGAGTAAAATCATTTGAATCATATACGAAAACTGGAGTACCTTTTTGTTTTCGTAATTCTTCACGCATTTCAAGATTCATAAGTTCACGATATCCAGAACCACTTGCTATTAAATCTACATTTAATTTTGGATTTAAAGTATCTATAAAATGTTGTTCTAATTTTATTAATTCTTCTAAACTAGTAGAATAATCTATTATATAAATAGTTAAATTAATTTCAATAAAACCATGTTTATTAAAATGTCTAAGAACTCTTCGAGCTTTAGTTTTAAGAATTGAAGGCATAAAATAAGAACTTATACGATTATATAAATTAATAGAATGTCCAACATAAAGAGGTTCTCCATCTAGTGATTCCCATATATAAATACCTTTTTGTTTTTTAGTAAATTTTAGTATAGTATCTCTATTATTATAAGGATCTTTTACTTCAATTTTAGTAAAATCCAAATTAGGATTAAATTTATTATCTTGATTATTACTATTATTTATATTATTATCGTTATCTATATTTTTATCGTTATTTATGTATTTTTCATTATCTGTATTTTTATTATTACTTATATTTATATAAGTATGATATTTATTTATTCCTAATATTGGTAATATATTAAACATTTGCATATTGTTAACCAAGAAGAAAATCATAATAAAAGCATGAGCAGTTACAATTACATTATATAATTGATGATCACCTTGTAAATATTGTATTCCTGGTCCTGCTAATTCTAATCTAATTAGCATAGAAAATGCAGTACCAATCATACCTGAAAATAATGCAAAAATTAAGTATAGAGTACCTATATCCTTAGCATTTGTTGAAAAAAGCCATCGTACCATAATTTTTTGTATATAAAAATCCTTTATTTATTAAATATTTTAATTAAATTTTAAAGAATTATTTTCAATATAAATATTATATATAAAAATATTTTTTATAATATTTTTTATATAAAATAAATTGAAATTTTTGAAATTTATTTTATAAAAAAAAAGATATTAAATAGATTTGAACAATATAAGTTTAAATTATTTAAATTTAAAATGATTCTAATAAAATTGATTATGTAATTAATGATAAATAAGATTACTTTTTTTGACCTTTTGAACTTATAAAAAGATTTTAATTATTTAAATTTTTCTTTTTTACAATTATCTATTATTAAATATACTTCCCTAATATAAAACTGAACCTTAATTATTAGAATATTCTTTATTAGAAAAGGGGGAGTTTAGACTCTTTGTCTTTATTAGCATAGTTTAAAGCACCAGATGCATATTCGTATACGAAACCGATTGTTAAAACAACTAAGAAAAATAATAGAATCCAAAAACCAGATTGTCCAATAGAGTACATAGATACAGCTGCTGGGAATAATAATAGAACTTCTAAATCAAATACTAAGAATAAAATACCTACAAGATAGAAATGTATTGAGAATTTCTGTCTAGCTTGCTCAACTGGAGAGAACCCACAGATTTTTTATTTTAATTAAATATTATTTTAAATTTTTGAATTATTAATATCCGAATTTAAGTATTAAAAATATAAAAATTTAAGTAAGGGAGGTGTTAACTGATTATACAGTAATTGACCTTTAAACTTATAAATTAAGAATTTTATTAAAATTAAAAAAAATTTAATTATTACTTGAATTATCTAAAGAATTATCTTTACTTAAAAGATAATGATCTTTAAAAATTTTTTGATTTTTAAGATATCTTCTTATTGTAAATATAGAAACTTCTAAATGAAATGCTGCATTAGATATAGAAGGAAAAGAATTTATTAATTTAATATTATTTTTATCCATTTCATATTGATAAACTGGAGTTAAACTAGATTGTTCTAATTTAGAATTATTAATATTATTTTGTTGTTCTAAATTAAAATTTATATCTGTAGTTAAATACCATAAATTACCAAATAAAGTATTTGAATTTAAATATTTTCTTATTGTACTTCGATCAGATTTAAAATATAATGCTGTTAAACTTAATGAAGGAAAAGTATTAATTAATTCTTTATTTTTAGAAAATTGATAAATTGTTTTGCTTAATGAAGTTAATTTTAATGAATCCAATGCTTTTAAATAATCTGGTCCTCCTACAAATTCATTTTTAGATAAAAATTTAGTATTTGCCATATTATTTTTAGATATCTCACTATGAGTTTGTCCAAAGAAAGGATTATTTTTTCCTAAAACTGATAAACTAATTTGAGCTCGTACATCATCTGAATGTTGTACTTTACCATCTATTGAATATTTAAGATTATAATAAGGTTTAAAACTTAAATAATGATTTTCTCGATTACTTAATTCAATTATAGGAACTATTTCTAAAATAGCTATTTGAAAAGCTTCCCATCCATATTTTTTAACTCCATTATAAAATAAAGGAACTGAGGAATTACCTGAATTAATAAAATGAGTAAAAGCCCATTTATGTGTTATTAATCTTTTAGAAAAAGATTCTGCACTACCTATATAACATTTCCATGGTTCATCTATTAATCTAAAAATATAAATACCATTTTGACTATTATATTTATTAATATATGTTGAAGAATAACCATTTTTATCTAAATTATACCATTTAGATATAGGTTTAATATTTAACCAATAGTCTTTAAATTCTTCTTTATTTGAAGCAGAACTAAAAGGTAATAATAATGATGTTTGAAATAACCCTCCTAATATTTCTATTGGTAATGATAAATCATATAATATATAACCATATAAAAATATTAAAAAAGTAAATCGTCCCGAAGGAAAGATTGTTGATAATTTAAGAGAAGCTAATGGTATCGTTAGTACTAAAATATAATTTTTTAATAATAACATATTTATATAAATATAAATATTTTTAATTTTTCTTCTTTACAGCTATCCATAATTAAATATACCTTCCTAATATTAAGCTGAACCTTAATTTTATAAAATTATTTATTAATAAGGGGGGTGTTTAGTTTTCTTTATCTTTATTAGCATAATTTAATGCTCCAGATGCGTATTCGTATACGAAACCGATTGTTAAAACAACTAAAAAGAAAAGTAAAATCCAAAAACCTGATTGACCGATGCTATACATTGAAACAGCAGCCGGGAAAAGAAGTAATACCTCTAAATCAAAAACTAAGAAAAGTATTCCAACTAAATAGAAATGAATAGAGAATTTTTGCCGTGCTTGTTCCACAGGACTAAAACCACATTCAAATGTAGATAATTTTTCTTCATTTGGTTTAGATTGAGCAAAAAATAAATTAAGTACTAATAAAGCAATAACAATAACAGGAACTAAAATGAAATAAAATAAAAATGAGTTCATTAGTAGTAATATGAGTATTGAGCAATCAGATGTATACTATTTAATATTAATGTTGGATTAATCATAAAGAAAATAATAAATAAAGTTAATATTGCCACAATGTAGACTAATATTGGTGATAAATTATTATTTCTAATTAATGAAGAATCTTTATCTAAATTTTCTTCATTTGCAGGTAAAAATAAAGTTTTAACAATTAATAAATAATACACAGTACTAATTACACTTGTTAAAATTACAACTAAACTTAAGAAATAATTTCCATTCATTAAAGCTGAATTAATTACAAAATATTTACCAAAAAATCCTATTAATGGTGGAATACCACTCATAGAAAATAATGATAATGCTAATGCTATACTAAGTGTAGGATTATTAAAAAATTGACCTCTTAATTGTGATATAAATTGTATAGGTGAATAAACTGATATAGTTTTATTTATACTTAAAGTATAACCTAATAAAATTAAAATTAAGAAAATATTTAAACTTGTTATTGAATATTGAACAATATAAAATATTGTACTTTCTAATCCATTTATACTTTCATTTCCTAAAGCTAAAAGAATTAATCCTACATGTGAAATAGTACTATAAGCTAATAATCGTTTTATTTTATATTGAGCTAATCCTGTAATAGAACCTAATAATAAAGATAATAAAGCTGAAATCATTAATAAATTAGGTTCTATTAAAAAATTATTCATAATAAAAAATACTAAAATTGATAATTTAGGCATTATTGTTAACCAAGTTGTAACTATCGTAGGTACTCCATCATATACATCAGGAGCCCATGAATGTAATGGTGCTGCCCCAATTTTAAATAATAAACCAATTGTTAAAATTATACAACCTATAGCTAAATAATTATAAGAATTTCCTTCAAATAATTGTCCAATAACACTTTGTAAAATATTTAATGATTCAAAATTTGTTAAACCTGTATAAGAATATATTAATGTTGAACCTAATAAAATAAAACAAGAAGAAAGACCACCAAGTAAGAAATATTTTAATCCTGCTGCTACTGCTGATTCTGAATTTCTATTCATAGTAGCTAATATATATAAGGCAAAACTTTGTAATTCAATGGATAAAAACATTGTTATTAGATCAGAACTAGATATTAAACTTATCATTCCTAATGTTGAAAATAAAATAATTAAAGGGTAGTCTTTTAATTCTACACTATTATTAATTTTATTTGAAGTTGATAAAACTTCTTTAATATTAGATGATAAATTATCCCAATAATTCCATAAAATTGTTTTATTAGAATCATTAATATTTTCTTTATAAAAAGAAACTAATTTTGTTTTTATTACTTTCCCTTCAGGTGCTATTAATAAAATTATACTACCTATAATTAGTATAAATATTTCTAAGCTTTGCGAAAATAATGATGTTTGAAATAACCCTCCTAATATTCCTATACCTGTAGATAATGGTATTACATATAATGTATTATATGATAACATACTACTATATAATGTTATTAAAAAAGCAATTCTGTGAATTAAGATTGTTGATAGATGATGAGAAGCTAATGGTATCGTCATTACTAGAGTTATAATTCCTAATAGTAACATTTATAGATTATACTTTTTTGTTAAATATTTTCTTCTTTACAGTTATCCATAACTAAATATACCTCCCTAATATTAAGCTGAACCCTTAAATTTAAAATCTTAATTAAAATATAAATAAAAGACTTTTAAATTTAAGGGAGTGTTAAATATATAATTTTATAATTTAATTAAATTATAATAAATTTCTAACTTATAATAATAATTATTTTGTACGCTAAAAAAAAGATTAATCTATAGATCTAAATAATTAAAATACTTTTTTAAATTAAAACTAATATAATTTTATTTAATAAATGATAAATAAAAATAAATAAATAAAATTTATATAAATTATATTTAATATAATTTTTAATAAAAAAATTATTATTTATTCAACTAATTATTATACTGGCTATCATCGATTATATATAAAGAATAATAATAATTTTTGTCACCATTAAATGGTAAATATTGTAAGAGTTTGAATTTAGCTCGGAAGGAACGTTATCTAGAAGTTTCATACATGCTAGTCGAATGGGTCAATAGATCCATGGCGTACAGGTGAGTATCAGATAGGAAATTACTCAATGATATAGGTGAATCCTATATATAATTACGGTTAAAAGAAATGTTTTCATCATTGAATATGCCTATTTTGGATTAGGTAGTTGGTAAGGTAATAGCTTACCAAGCCTATGATCCATAGCCAGTCTGAGAGGAGGGTTGGTCACAATGGCTCTGAAATAATAGCCATACCTAACAAAAAGGTCAGCAGTAAAGAATTTTGGACAATGATCGAAAGATTGATCCAGCTAACTAGAAGAGGAAAAGCATCTTTATGGTATACCTCTAAAATAGGGAGGATAATGACGTTACCTATTTATTAATCCCGACCAATCTCGTGCCAGCAGTCGCGGTAATACGAGAGGGGTTAACGTTCTTCAACATAAATGGGTCTAAAGCGTATGTAGGTTGTATTATCAAACAGTAATTATAAAATTTCAATAGAAAAATTATAAAATGTAATTGAGATACTAGAGTGTAATTGAAGATAGAGGAATACTAGGAGTAAGGATGGAATCTTTTTATACTTGGTAGACACACTAAAGGCGAAGGCATCTATCTAATTAAACACTGACACTGAGATACTAAAGTATGGGGAGCAAAAAGGATTAGAGACCCTTGTAGTCCATACCCTAAACTATGAGTGGATAAAATTGGAAATAAATTCAGTTTTAATGTGAAGACTATACCACTCCACCTGGGGAGTACTATCGCAAGATTGAAACCCAAAAGTATTGACGGTGCTGAAGACCAGCAGTGAAGCATGTTATTTAATTCGATAACCCACGCATAACCTTACCACTTCTTGCAATGTACCAATATAATTGGTAACACAGGCGTTGCATGGCTGTCGTCAGCTTGTATCGTAAGACGTTAGATTAATTTCGTTAACAAGCAAAACCCTTGTCTGTAATTATTAAAATTAAAGAATAAGCAAATTCTATAAAGATTTTGTAAAAAATTTAATTTAAACTACAGAAGTACTCGATTAATGTTGAGTTAATTAGGACTAAGACAAGCCTTCATGGCCCTTATGGAGTGGGCTATAGACGTGCCACAAAGACCTTTACAATAAGAAGCAAAAATTTATATTTAAGCTAATCTTTAAAAAAGGTTAATAAACGAATTATAATCTGCAACTCGATTATATGAAGTAGGAATTGCTAGTAATCAAGAATCAGGATGTCTTGGTGAAACATAATATTCGGCGTGTACAAATCGCTCGTCAAGCGGCGGAAGTAAAATGATCTCAAATAAGAAAATTTTATTTATATTATTATTCTACTATTATAGTTACCTTTAAAATGGTATAAGATTAATAATTATATTTAAAGACTTTTTTTATGTCCATTATTTTACGACTGCTGTTAAGTCGAAACATAGTCATGGTACGGGAACGTGCTTTGGAGTAGTTATAAACCAAGGGATTAAAAATCCCCCTTATTGTTTAAATTCGTAAAAATAAAATACTATATTTTAATAATTTTATTTTTCTTATAATATTAATAATTTATTATTTATAAGAATATTTATTATCCGGGTAAAGGTTGACAAGCCAAAATTTAATTAACCGGAATTTATGCAGTTACCTTTAATCGAAAAAGGAATATCGCTTTGGAAGAGCACTGGTATACCATTTACCTATAACTGCTTATATATTAAAATATAAAAATATAAATTACTTATAATAAAATATAAAATTTATATTTATAAAGCATAAATAAATAAAAAAAAAATTATTTTATGAATATCATAATTATTTTGTAAAGATCTAATAATAAAAAATAAAATTTATAATATTTATATTTCTTATATTATTTTATTTAGAAAAGAATTTTATATTTAATTATATTTTTATAAAAGAGACAAAATAAAATTTTAATTTTCTTATAAGAATGGAGACAAAAAGACTCGAACTTTTCTCTTTGGTATGCAAAACCAATATATTACCAGATATACGATGTCCCCTTAATTAATATTGACTTATATTAGCCTTTTATATTATTTTTTATTAAATTTATATTTTTAATCATTATTATTTTTAAATCTAAATTTTATTTTTATAAAATCTTTTATTATATTAAATTAAATTAAGTAATATTAATGAATATGATTATGGATAGTGAGACTTGAACTCACACGATAAAAAATCAAGTTAGCCTAAATAACTCGCGTAAACCATTCCGCCATATCCATCCATTAAATAATGTTATAATTTAGTAAAAAGTGAAAATATTTATAAAAAGTATTTAAATTTATTGGATATAACTTTTATAAATTAATTAATATTGAGAATAATAAATTTTAAATCCTCTTATTATAATAAAATTTTAATTATTATATATAATAATTAAATAAAATGAAAAATAATGTTCTAAAAATAATTCATAAAGATAAACTATTCATAAATTATAGAAATAATAATATAAAAATTTTATATATAACGTTAAACTAAATTCTATTTTTTGTTTATTATTTATTTTATACTTTTTATTGAAAATTAAATTACTTATTTAGTTTTAATTATTATTATCAATTGAAAAATAAATTAAAAAAAATTTACAGTAATGTCTAATATAAATATAAAAAATAAAATTTTTACTAGATCTATAAATAAATCTACATATATAAAATAATTTATAATAAAAGTATAATAAATATAAATATTTTATAGTTAATTTAATATATAATATATTAAAGTATATTAAATGCATTTTTTAATTTAGTAAATATATTTTTATTTTATAATTTAATGTCTTTTTTAATCTTTTTTTAATTTATTTTTTTTTTATAAATCTAATATATTTTAAAAATTTAAAGAAATATATTTTTTTTTTATATAAAATGAGGATGATAGTTTAATTGGTAAAGCGCTCGTCTCCAAAATGAGAACTGGAAGTTCAAGTCTCCCTCGTCCTGTAATAAAACTAATTTTATGTCCAACTTACTAAATTTTTTAATTTATTTTATATAAAAATTATTTTTAATATAAGTTGATTTAGTTTTATATTTTATAACATATTATTTAATTTAAATAAACAAAACTTTATAGAAAATCCTATAAGCTTAAAGGTTGATTAATCAATGGCGAATTTGTCTAGATTATATCAATAGTTAAGTGTAAAATTACTTTTATATAAAAATTATTTATTTTTAAAATTTTTATATAAATCAGTTTTAGGAATAAATAATTTTTATATAAAAAATTATTATTATAAGATTTGTAGAAATGTATTATTAAAAAAAATACAAATTGTATAAATTAATATTCAACTAATAATTTAAATAAATCAATTAAATTTATATTTATTATTACTTATAATAATGTTGAAACAGATAGATCAAATATCCTGTCAAATAATAAAGGTAAAGTTGAGATTTATCAATTAACTCATATAGAATTAAATAAAATTTTATATTAGTTCTGTAATAGATTTATCTAAATATTTAATTAAATATTATTCTTTTTTAGAGTTAAAATAAGTAGATAATTATATTTTGTAAAGCTTTACTATATCATATTCATTTTGTTTTTTCCTTAGCTATTTTAGAATTCATTAATATCTTAAATTTAGATAAGAAGAAATTCGTAAAATAATTATGAGATAAAACAATCTTATCTTAATTTAGTTTTTTCAAGTAAGAATAAATCAAATTAATATAATTATTTTTAACAGCAAATTTTTCATTAAATTATAAATATATAGACCAATCCCTTACTAAAATTAGTAGAGAAAAATTATCATATATTTGGAAAAATAGATGAGAAAAAGATTTTTTTTTGAGCAAATTTATAATGATAAAACTTTAATAAAATGAAATCTTGCTAAAACTGGTGATAAAATCCTTTAAATGATAAATTTTACATAATAAAATTAAAGTAAAATGAGTTAAAAAAAAAAGGAATTACAAAGACTGAGAAAATTAAAACAAGAATAAATTTAGCAAAAGATTTTCTTATCTTTATATATGATACTCAAGGCTTATTAATTAATAATTTTTCTTTAGCAAATAAAATAGTTAAATTTTTTAATTATAGTTCTGTAACTAATTTAAAATATATTAAAATAATTAATTATAAAAAAAAAAATGGATATTATCTATAGATATTTCCAATCCAGCAACTTTTATAGATACTTAATTTATTTTTATTATTATTATTTTTTAATTTTTAAGATTTTTTTTATTTAATACCTCGATATTACAAAAGAATAAATTAAAATAAGTGGTCATAAAAGATTATTACTGAATATAATATATAACAAAACAATAATTAAAGATACTTTAATATATTTAATATTTTTATATGAAATTATTTATATTATAAGTTCAATTCTATCTTTAAAAAAGGATTGATTACCCAATGGCGAGTTTGGCCGGGCAAAGATTAAAAATCTATAATCAATAGTTAAGTTAAGTGTAAAATTACTGTGAAATAAAGAAAAATAAAAATTTAATTTTATATTAAATTTTAAATAAGAGGCAATTATGAAATATTTTAAAGGTCTCTTAATAAAATCTTTATTTAAATCAGTTCTCCTTTTTCTTTTGAGAAAGCTGCTAGCTGTTATTATGGGATTTATATTAATTATAATATGAAAAATATTCAAGCACATCCATTCCATTTAGTAGAACCATCACCATGGCCGTTAGCATCTTCTATAGCTTTATTAACTACAACTCTAAGCGGTGTTATGTATTTTAATAATTATGCTAATGGTGGTTTATTATTAACATTAGGTTTAATATCTACTGTATTATCAATGTCATTATGGTTTAGAGATATAATTATTGAAGGTACATTTCAAGGTTCTCATACTTCTAAAGTACAACAAGGATTAACATTAGGATTTATTTTATTTGTTATCTCTGAAGTATTTTTCTTTATTTCTCTTTTCTGGGCTTTCTTCCATTCAGCTTTAAGTCCTACTGTAGAGTTAGGTTGTGCGTGGCCTCCAGCAGGTATTGAAGTTATGAATCCTTGGGAGGTACCTTTATTAAATACTGTACTTCTTTTATCATCTGGAGCTACTGTAACTTTAGCTCATCATGGATTAATTCAAGGTAATAGAAAATTCACTATTTATGGGTTAATTGCTACTATAATTTTAGCAATTCTTTTCACAGGATTCCAAGGTTTTGAGTATGTAAATGCTCCTTTCACTATTGCAGATTCAGTTTATGGTAGTACATTCTACTTCACAACAGGATTCCATGGATTCCATGTTTTAATTGGTACTATTTTTATAGCTGTAGGTTTATATAGAGTAATTAATTATCATTTTACTGATTTCCATCATGTTGGATTAGAAGCTGCTATTATTTACTGGCATTTTGTTGATATTGTGTGGTTATTAGTATTCATTTTCTTCTATTATTGGGGTTCATAATGAACTTCCCCTTATATTTTAACAAAATATAAACTCCCCCCTTATATTTATTTTTTTTTTTTATTTTTTCATATATATAATAAAAATTATATCTTATTAAGACTTAAAACTATTTATATTTTATTTTTTAAGAATATTATATATTTTAATAATTTATTACTAAGAATATTAATAAAAAAAGGGGGGGGGGTGTTAATTAATTAGTAATGAACTAACACCTAAATGTATTGAATCTAATACTATATTTGGATAAATACCAAGAATAAATGATACAATAATAAGAGGTAACATTACTAAGAATTCTCTTCTAGTAACATCTGGCATTGTGCTTATATATCTAGAGGCACTTCCAAAGGCCACTCTATTGAATAACCAAATAGAATAAGCTGCAGATAAGAACATACCAGTCGCTCCAAGTATACCCATAATTGGGTTTTGTTGGAAGGCACCAGCAAAACTCATAAATTCACCAATAAAATTACCAGAGAATGGAGTACCAATATTAGCAAGAGTAGCAAAGAAGAAAATTAAAGATAAAATTGGCATTGTACCTGCTATTCCTCTATAGTATTTAATAATTCTTGTATGAGATCTTATATAAAGAATCTCACCTACGATAATAAATAATAAAGGGGAAATAACACCATGGGCCAATCCTAATATTATTGCTCCTTCTATACCTTGTAAATTATTAGAAAATAAACCTAATACTACAACACCCATATGACTAATTGATGAATAGGCAATAATAGCTTTAACATCTATTAATCGTAAACAAGTTAAAGAGGCATATACTATACTTATAACTGATAAAGTGTAGATTAAAGGAGTAAAATATAAAGTAGCATCTGGAAAATAAGGGATCATTACTCTTAGAGCTAAATAAGTTGCTAATTTTAAAATTACACCTGCTAATAGTACAGAACCACCTATAGGTGCTGCTACATGAGCGAATCCTAACCAAATGTGAGTAGGAATTAATGGAGTTTTAACAAAAAAGGCAATTAAGAATCCAATAAAAAGTAATTTTTGAATATCAGGATTGAAATTAATAGTAGATAAGATTTGGAAATCAGATGTTCCCGTTAAGATAATAATAGTTATTATAGATAATAACATGAAAAGTGAACCTAATAATGTATATAGGAATAACATATACCCAGCTTTTTCTTTAGTTAATAAATCTCCAAAAGACATTATTATTATAAATAATGGAATTAATATACTTTCAAAAAATATATAAAATAATAATAAATCTAAAACTATAAAAGTTGCTATTAATAAACTTTCTAAAATTAAAAAATTTAATAAATAATGTTTAAGATTATTTTTATGTTCCCAGCTTGTTAATATAATAATAGGGAATAAAAATGTAGTTAATAATACAAAAAATAAAGATATACCATCAATCCCTACGTGAAAATGACAGAATGATAATTCTGCCCATTCTTGTACAAATTGGTATTCATGAGTATTATTATCGAATTTTGCCCATAAAACAAGAGAAATTATAAAATTTACAATAGTTGTACCTAATGTTATTTGTTTCATTGAAGATTTATTATTTACAAATAATAAAGATAGTGCACCTATTAAAGGTATTAAAAATAAAGATGTAAGCATTTAAATAATATATTTTGCCTTTTAAAGGCTATAAATTTCTAATTTTCACCTAATAATATTAGAGGAATTTTTATAAAAAAACTTAGCTTAATTCAATAAACTTCATCAAAGATAGCTATAAAGTAGAATTGAGCGATATTTATATAAATATCTTAAATGAAAGAAATATTAATATAATATTATTATTATATAATAAAAAATATTACCCATTTATAATTTATTAATTATAATAATAAAAAATAAATATTAAAAATTTATAATTAAAAATAATTATTTTTTAATCTAATTATTTTTATAAAAATATTCAAATATTTTTATAAAGGAGGGGGAGTTTAGTTAGTTTAATTGCTCGTTTAACCAAGCTAAGTATTTTTCTAAAGAAACAGCTTCGATTACAATTGGCATAAATCCATGGTTAACACCACAGATCTCTGAACATTGTCCATAAAACAATCCTTCTCTATTAATAAAAGTAGAAGTTTGGTTTAACCGACCTGGGATAGCATCTAATTTAATACCTAAAGCAGGAATTGCAAAAGAATGGATTACATCACTACCAGTTAAAATAAATCTAACATGAGTATCTACAGGTAATACTACTCTATTATCTACTTCAAGTAATCTAAATTGTCCTTCTTCTAAATCAGCTTCAGGAACCATAAAACTATCAAAAGCTATTGGTTCTCCAGAATCTGAAATATAATCTGAATACTCATAACTCCAAAACCATTGAGAACCTACAGCTTTAACAGTAATAGCAGGATCTATTACTTCATCCATTAAATATAATAATCTGAAACTAGGGAATGCAATAGCCACTAATACAAACGCTGGTGTTACAGTCCAGATTAATTCTATTACTGTACCATGTGTAAAATATTTGTATACTATAGGATTTCTAGCTTCACTGAATTTAATAATTATAGTACCTAACATCCATGCTACTCCTATAATTATTATTACTATATAAAACATGATTTGATCATGTAAATCTACAATTCCATCAAATGATGGTGATGCTCCATCTTGGAATGAAAATTGCCATGGTTCTGCTACGTCACAATTAACAACTGGAAATAAATTAAAAAAATATTGTAATAACATATTAAAAATATAAAAGTCTCGTACATAAAATGAAATTTAATCATTCTATATATACAACGGTTATGGTCACCTTTATTAAAAAATTTTTTTTTTATCTTCATTTAATAAAGAAATAGTTCAATATATGATAAGAATAATATATCATTATTATAAAAAAAAATTAGTTAAAATTATTTTTTGATAATTTAACATTTTTCTTCTTATTTTTTTTTTTTATAAGGTCTATAAAATAATAAAAATATAAGACTCCATGGTCAAATGGTTAATTATTTTGGTATTATAGTCAATAAGTTTTTAAAAATTAAGATATAAAATTAGGTCTCATAGTCAATAAGTTTAAAATTTTATGGACAAGTTCAAGTCTTATATCACAAAGTGTGTCAAATAAATAAGAATACTATTAAAATAATTATTAATAATAGAATTATGTTATTTATCTATTATAGATTTTAATATAATATTGGGAACAAAAAAAAATATATAAAATAAACATGAAAAATTCAATAATTTTATTAAATAAAAATTTACCAAATCAACCAGTAATTGTATATAATAATGCAGCTACGGATAGATTACAAATCCTAAAAGATAATAAAGGTCTTGCAGGGATCTATTTATGGATCCATAAAGAATCAGGTAAAAAATATATAGGTTCTGCTATAGATTTATCTAGACGATTAAAAGATTATTATTCTCCTTCAAAATTAAAAAAAACAGATAATTATATTTGTAGAGCTTTACTAGATCATACTCATTCTGCATTTAGTTTAACTATACTTGAATATATTGATATCTCAAATTTAGATTTTGAAAATATCCGAAAATTAATACTTTCACGGGAACAACATTTTTTAGATTCATTTTTACCTGAATATAATATTTTAAAAATTGCAGGTAGTTCTTTAGGACAAAAACGTTCAGAAATAACTAAAGCTTTAATTAGTAAAGTAAAATCTGGTCTAATTCATTCTGCTGAAACTAAATTAAAAATTAGTGAATCTCTTAAAGGTAAAACTCATTCAGAAAAGACAAAAGTTAAAATGAATTTAGCTAAAATAGGTCATAAAAATCCAAATTTTGGTAAAGTTCATTCTACTGAAGCTAAAGCAAAAATGAGTATTGCTAGAGGAACCGCAATTTTTGTATATTCAGAAAATAATATACTTGTTAATAATTTTCCTTCTGCCAATAAAGCTGGAGAATTCTTTAATACCCATAGTAAAACTATATTAAAATATTGCTCTAATGGTAAAATATTTAAAGAAAAATGGATTTTATCTTTATTTAAAAAATAGATGGTTCAATATATGGTAGGGATAATATACCATTATTATAAATTATAAATTAGTTAAATTATTATTTGATAATTTAATACTCCCCCCTATTTTTATTAGAAGGTATAATTATTAACATATAATAATATGGCTCTATGATCAAATGGTAAGATATTACTCCTTCACAGTAAAGTTACCGGTTCGATTCCGGTTGGAGTCAATATATTACTCCTTCACAGTAAAGTTACCGGTTCAATTCCGGTTGGAGTTAAAATAATAAAATTCCTTCACAATTAAATAACTAGTTCAATTATGAGAAAAATTTTTTTTATTAAATTAAAACTTTAAAAATTTAACTATATTAATTATTAATAAATAATATTAATAAAAAAAATTTTTAATATTCTTAATTTTTACTAATATTTATAAATAATAAAATAATAAAAAAGAATAATTCTTAATTTATTTATTATTATAATAAATTTAATGTTTATGATTATAATAAGATTTATAACTTTAATTATAATATATTCCTTTTTTATTCTTTTTTTTTTAGGAATTATATATAGTTTTTTAAAGAATTTTATAAAAGTTTTTTAAGGTTGACCTTTTATTTTATAATCAATTAACATTTTTGAAAATAAATATTATAAATTATTTTTATAAACTATTAAAGTTATATTAACTAAAGTGTTCAAGTCTTTTATTAGAAAAATAAATTCATTAATAATTGTTAAAAATTATCTAAAATTTGTAGTTTAATATTATAGTTTTTAATTGAGAATGTAATTCAATTGGCTAGAATAGTAAGCTTTTATCTTATCTTATCAGAGTTCGAATCTCTGCGTTCTCATCAGATATATAACTATATTTATAAAAATAAATCTTACAATAAAATGATTTATCTTGGATATTAATAAAGAATTAACTAAATATAAATTTTTATAAAATAAATTCCTAAATCTACTAGGAATCAAAGTTAATTTTATTAATATAAATTTTCTTATTTAAAGTAATCATGCCAATAGAAAAATCTATAAGACCTTATATAATAAAATAATAATATTTATAAATAATTATTTTTTCATATAATTAAAAATTATATATTTGATAATAAAATTTTTATTAATTTAAAGGATTCTTTATTTAAATCAAATAATCTATATATAAAATAACTTAATTAATTTATTTATAAAGAAAATTATCTATTTAATTAGATATTAATTCAAATTTTATAAATAAATAATAAGTAATATTTTTATATTATATAATATAAAAAGTTTTATGAAATTTTTATTTAACGAAACCAATATATTGGAAGCAAAATTAAAAAATAATTATATAAGGCTAGGATTTATATATTTTGGTTATTGATTTAATAATCAATTCACCAATACCCTTAAAAAGGAGCTCTAATAAAAAAAAAATGAATAATATATTATTAGATTTATTAACATTTACTTCTGTATTATCAGCTATATTAGTAATTACTGCTCGAAGTCCTGTTATTTCTGTATTATTCTTAATTGCCGTATTTATAAATATAGCTGGTTATTTAATATTACTCGGTGTTAACTTTATAGCATTATCATATATAATGGTATATATAGGAGCTATTGCAATATTATTCTTATTTGTAATTATGATGCTAAATGTACGTTTAACAGAAATTCATGAAGTAGGTAGTAATTATAGTAAAAATATACCTTTAGCTTTAATTATTTCAGTTTTATTAAGTTATTTAATATCATCAAATACCTTAACTAAATCAATAGATAATGTTTACCTTATTACAGCTTTATTTGATAAATTAAATTTCTCAACATTAGGTATTTCTTCTTCAAGTAATGATCTTAATATTGGATTTAATGCTATCTATAATAATATTTTCGTAAATTACGAACAAATACAAGCTATAGGTAATATAATGTATTCTACATATGGATTATATCTTATTTTATGTTCATTTATATTATTATTGGCCATGCTTGGACCGATAATCATAACTTTAGATAAAAAAATCTAACACCCCCTTTTTAAAAAGTTTTTTTAATATATATTTAATAATAAAAAAAAAATTATATATTTTTAAAAATAAAAAGTTAATATTCTTAAAAAATCTTATATTTTTAAATATTATAATAGTTTTATAATATTTATAAATAAATAAACGATTAATTATCTATTAACATTAAAATTTAAATCATTTATTTATCGTCATTTTAAAATTTTTTACTAGAATCTGCTAATAAATTAAAAAAAAAATAAATACTATTTATCTTGAAATAATAAATTATTTTTTACATATCTTATAATTATAAGATGATGAATGTTAAAATTCTTAATAATTTTTTTTTACTAAACTAAAACTATTAACTAGTAAATCCTGAATGTCATAAACATAAATAATACCTTTTCTTTTAGCTATACTTATTTTTATAATAATTTTAATATAATTAAATTTTCCAAAATTTTTAGGATTTTTACCCGTTATACCAGACATTGGATGATTTTACCTATTTTGACTAAACTCATTAAAAGTTTAGATTTTTCTATATGAATTTTATTATACATATGATGATTTTTCTTTCTAATTCTAGTTATTGTTTTTATTAAATGAAAAAACCCTAAGTGTAACTTTGTTGTAAATAATATATTATAAATATTTGGTTCATTAAGTAAAAAAATCAAATCAAGATAAAACTGCTCATGTGAAAGTATTTATTCATGTGTTTTTTCTTTTGATATATCGAATATATTAATATATTTAAGAATAGTAAGACTAAATATATTATAACTATAAAAAAGAAAAGCGTTATTTATATACATTATTTTATTACGCTTTAAAAAATTTTTAGTATTATATTCTTTAAATTGTTTAGGTAAATCAAAAATACTACCGATATATTTTTATTTTATTTCTTATGAGTTCACATATAAATATTTATTTTGTCTTTATTATTAAATAGGATCCGTAATTTATCTGTATTAATATTATAATAAATAATAATTGATATAAAAGAATTATTAAAATTGCTGTTATTTATTTTTTTTATATAATTTTTTTTTATTTAATATTTCTGCAGAGTTTCTATTATAGGAAGAACATGAATTAATCCGGTTTTTTATACTTATAATTATAGAGGATTCTTTTATCAACACTATAGATACTAGATACTCTTTTTATTAGACCTTTACTATTATCTAATCAAGAGATTCAAAATATTTATCTAAAGATTAAAATTAAAAATTGCAGGATTAATCTTTATTATTTTATTCATGTTTTCTCCAGCCCTATTTAAACATCTTTATCTTTTAAATTCTACATATTTCTCAAAATAAATAGCTATTTATAGTCATAAAGTCGTAAATAAAAAATAAGAAATAAAATTAATATTGTTACAATATAATTAATATAGGTTAAAAATTATTATTAGTTTTCATCTGAATCATTATTCATAAAATAAACAGATTACAAATAAATATAAAATTTATAATTAAATTAATTACCAAAATATTTTTTATTTTATATACTTTATAGAATAATAATTAGAAATTTAAACTATTAAATAAAATTGTTTAATAATATAATAAAATTATTTTTTTAATTATTATTTTGTATACAAAATAAAGTTATAACTAAAAAAAAGAATTAAACTTATTAATTAATTTAGAATAAACAAGAAATAAATTAAAAATTTTAACATGTCAATACTGTAATTAATCTTATTCAATAATTAATTTACCTAATTAAAAACTTTTATATATTTATATTTCTTTGTGGAACGATCTTTTAAAAGCCTAAGGATCTGTAATAATAAATAATATTTTTTATTCAATTCAAAATAAAAATAATTTGAAAAAGAGAGTCTGATAATTAAGCTTCTTCGTTTGTTATTTAAATATACTCTATTAGTCAATATAATATTATAATTATATAGCTATATTACTTCTTAATTGCTCAAATAAAGGAAGTCACTTTCTACCACAACTATTCTTTTTTTATCTAATATATTTTTCTTTATATAAAATATTTGAATATACTATATATGTAATTTTATAAAAAGCCGTTAAGAGGAATCAAACCTCTATCGAGTTATTAACAGTAACTAGCTTTATCATTAAGCTATAACAGCGATGGAATATTAATTGATTATACAGATAATTGACCTTTAAATATAAAATATTTCATTCTTGTTTTTAAAAAATTATAGTTAATATTCTAATAATATTAATTAAATTTTAGTATTTAAAAGATTAAAAAAAAAAGATAAGTTAAATTTTATTTATTAATTTTATTTAAATAAGGAGGATTTTATTTTTGAAATTAAATGATTAATAGTAGTTTTTTAGAAAAAGATTGTTATTTAATAAAATAAATTAGTTGTTTAAATATTTTATTAAATTTTAAGGTTCAGCTTTATAACAGGGGGGGTATATTTAATAATAGATAACTGTAAAGAAGAAAAAGTTAATAAACAATGTATTAAAAAAATAATAGTATTGATATGTAAAATAATTTTCAAGATAATAAAGAGATTAATTGAGGATGACTAGCCAATGATTATAAAGGAGGTATAAATACCAAATATCCTAGCTAATAATTTCAAGCTTAGCTAAATCTAGGATTATCCTATGGGAAACCAAAAATTTTTAAATAAATAAATAACCTTATGAACTGAAACATCTAAGTAATAAGAGGAAAAAAAATCAACTGAGATTCTGCAAGTAGTGGTGAGCGAAAACAGATAAGCCTGCCGGTATAAAACTGGCTATAATATATAATTTAATTGTGAATAACTAATTTCTTCCCTAGTATTAAAAAAATGCTTTTGGGATTAACGAAATTTCTGGAAGTGAAATATACCAAAGAGGGTGATAGTCCCGTAATAGTTAAATTATAATTTGTTCATCTGTCGTTTACGATAGATAATTAGAACAAATAATTATGCTCCTTTGATTTTAATCAGGGAAAATACATTTTCTAAAGAAATGTAGCATAATTTAAATAAAAAAAGTAAGATGGAAGATAATCTGTCTGAATTAGGGGAACCATCCTCTAAGGCTAAATATGAATCATTGAGCGATAGTGAATAGTACCGTGAGGGAAACGTTGAAAAGCAAGTAGATAACTGGTGAAATAGATCCTGAATCAATAATCTTATAAGCAGTCGGAGTATGAAATAAATAAAATAATATGACGACGTACCTTTTGCATCATGGGTCAGCGAGTTTATAGGTAGTGCAAGTAAAATTTTTAAAGTCTACTTCTTATAGAAGATAGTATTATTAAAATAATACTTAGTGAAAGCGATCATATATTATTTAATTTGATTTAGGTTAATTTTTATAATTTATGAGGAAAGTACTATATATAAGACCCGAAACCAGGTGATCTTACCATGGCCAGGTGTAAGACCGAACCAACTACTGTTGCAATAGTACTGGATGAGCTGTGGTAGGGAGTGAAAGGCTAATCTTACCTGGAGATAGCTGGTATTCTGCGAAACCTATTTAGGTAGGATCTATATCTGAATTATAGCAAGTAGTGCTCTGCTTTTAGCAATCCATTTGTTATATAATAAATGGGATTGTATTGAAAAATACAATTTATATTTAATGGGGGGATTATTATGATTCTATCCACTGAAGGCAATCAAACCAATGGTTATAAATTCAAGATATAGGGTCAGACTATGGGTGCTAAGGCCGATAGTCGAATGGGGAAGAGCCCAGAATAGTAACTAAGGTCCCTAAATAAATACTAAGTGAATATAAGGTAGTGTCGTATAGAAAACATCCATTATGTAGGCTTGGAGGCAGCAATCATTTAGAGAAAGCGTAAATGCTCAATGGTCTTTTTAATATATGATGCACCAATAATTTAACGGGTCTAAAGTATTTTACCGATGTTCTATCTGCAAAATAATATTAATAATATATTTCTCTGGTAAACAGAGTAAATAATTTCTAATGAAACATTATAAAAATTTGCTGGGTAGCAGAACATACTATAAATGGAATGAAGGGTATTTTTTAATTACCTTGACATAATAGTAGAGATTATGCTGACATGAGTAACGCAAAAGCATTAAAATATGCTTCACCGAATGCCTAAGGGTTCCATAGAAAAATTAAATTGCTATGGGTTAAACGGTCTCTAAGAATATAAGCGAAAGCTTTGATTGATGAGGAATTTATTATAAATATATTTAATAAAAAATAAATTTATTAAAACTAATTGATTTATTTTTTTTATTTATACAGGAAAAAATAATATAAAATATACCGTACTCTAAACCGACACTGGTAGGCAGGTAGAATATACTAAGGTGTTGAGAGAACTCTCCTGAAGGAACTAGGCAAAATAACTCTGTAATTTCGAAAGAAAGAGTGGCTATTAAATATAATTTAATAGCTGGCACATAAATGTGAGGTACGACTGTTTACTAAAAACACAGCACTTTGCTAACATAAAAATGGATGTATAAAGTGTGATACCTGCTCAATGCCAAACGTATAAAATTTTTGGTTTTACGATCAAAAATTAAACATTGGTCAATAGCGGCTGTAACTATGACAGTCCTAAGGTAGCGAAATACCTAGTCGGATAATTGCCGACGTGCATGAATGGTTTAACGATACTTCAACTGTCTCCAGGAGAGACTCAGTGAAATTGAATTAACCGTGATGATGCGGTTTACCTACAGCTAGACACGAAGACCCTATGAAGCTTTACTGTAGTTAATTATTGTTAATTTTTTATTAAGATACAGCAATAAGGTAGTTGATTAAACAAAACTGAGAGCCCTTAACTTAATATAAAATTAACTAAGATAGTATTTAATCTTTATATAACTTTTTCCTTGTACCGTTAGGTAAAGATCTTAAAAATCAAAAATTTTTAGGTTCTTATAGGTAGAAATATATAAAGTTTATTGAATATTCTTCCTTGATAAAATCAAGGACCTGGAAAATTTTATAAATAAATTTTTTATTATTTATAAAGGTTCCCCAAAGGGAAAATGATTAATTGGCAGTTTACCTGGGGCGGGATTCTCATAAATAGTATCTGAGAAGTACAAAGGTTTGTTTAAATTGGATGGAAACCAATGGGTTTATGATAACCTAATAAAGCGTAATGGTATAAACAAGCTTAACTGTAAGACAAAAAAGTCGAACAGACGCGTAAGCGGGTCATAGTGATCCGATAGTTTCATTATGGAATGGCTATCGCACAACTGATAAAAGTTACTCTAGGGATAACAGGCTAGTCACTGACGAGAGTCCATATTGACTCAGTGGTCCGGCACCTCGATGTCGACTCATCTTTTCCTGGGGGTTGTAGTTGCTCCCAAGGGTTCGACTGTTCGTCGAGTAAAAAGGTACGTGAGTTGGGTTTAATACGATGTGAATCAGTATTGATTATATCTACTGTAGGAATTAGAATAAGAATAGCAGTTTATCTTAGTACGCAAGGACCAGATTAAGTGCACCTATGGTTTACCAGTTGTATAACATTTGAATAAATGAATGCATGGCTGGAAAGCTATGTGCATAAATGATAACTACTGAAAGCATATAAGTAGGAAACAGAGCTATGTATTATTCTTTTCCTTTCATCTTTTGGATGTAAAGGAAGTAAAATTAGCAATAGACTATTGCTTTGATAGGCTACCTAATTATCTTTAAAAAGATAAGGATAATTAATTAAAAATTAATTAAGAGGTGTAAGAATAGTAATATTTTAAGCCATCTAGTAACTAAAAATTGAGAAATCTTGAAAATTACTTATCAATTACGCCCATAAGGGTAAAATATTATTAACTTTATCTTTTAGAATTTTTATTAATAAATATTTTTTATCATAATTTTATTGAAGGTAAATATTAATTAATTTATAAATTATAGAAGAATATTAATTAGACTTTTTATATAATATAATTGATAAATAGTATATAACCCTATTATTATTTATAATTTTGATTTCTTAAATTAAAATAGATCCATTTTTCTTTAAATAATTTGCTATTATAGATATATCTAAATATTAATATTATATTACAATCAAAATATTTTATAATTTCTGAATAAAACATAAATTTATACTTTATCATAAAAATATTTTCAGAATACATAAATACTTTTTTACTCAAAGATCTTGAAATTTTTATTTTATGTTCCTTTGTTTTAGAAATTCTTTTACAGTATTTACTAATTTTTCACTAGTTTTAGCTTTTTTCATTAGAACTTTTATTTCATTGGTATGAAATGATCCTAAATAAGATTCAGTAGTAAAATTAATATAAATATAAAAAATAAAATTTTTAATAAATTAATTTATAAAAAATTTATATAAAGAAGAAACTAAATAAATAAAGAAAAATCAAATTAAATATAAAATATATATCTTATAATTATTTTATATTTAATAATAATGTGGATTAGTGTAATGGTTAACACATAAGACTCATGATCTTGTATTGATAGTTCAATTCTATCATCCGCGCTTTTATATTTATAATAATAAATATCATAATAAAGTTTATAAATTCTATAATTACAAACTTTAATAATAAAAAAAATTTTTTTATTAAGATTTTTATAATTTAAGATAATCATATTAATAATTAAGAACTTTATATAAAATATTAGATTAAAGTAGAAAAATTTTTATATTATTAAATTTATATTTAAATATAATATCTTAAGAATATTTAGTTACTTATAAGAATAAACTAATATTTTTTTTTATAAAATTATTAAAAAAAAAAATATTTTTATCTTAATAAATTAATATTTTTAAACTCATAATAATTTTTTTTTTTGAAAAGATTAACTAAGAAATTTTATACATAAATTAAAATAGTATAATTATGTATTATAATAGGATTATAGCTTAATCGGTAAAGCGCGGTCTTGATAAGACCGATAGTAGAGGTTCAAGTCCTCTTGGTCCTAAAAATAAATCAAGAAAAATATGAAAAACTTATTTTATTAAATTTATATAATATATATTTTAAAAAATAAGTTTTTAGAAAAAATAATTTTTAGTATATATATTATAATTATCATAGTAATTAAATTTATTATTTACTATAATAAGGGTTTATAGCTTAATTTGGTAGAGCACATAATTGTCGATTATGAGGATATCGGTTCGAATCCGTTTAATCCCGATAATAAAAATCAATATTAATTTTTTAAGATAAAAAATAAAAATTTAAGATTATTTTTTATCTTAATCCTGCTATCTATCTAAGTGGTAGATTAAATTTTAATTCATTTATATAATAAATAAAATGCCTCAATTATTACCATTCTATTTTGTTAATATGATTTCGTTTTCATTCTTATTATTTGTAGTTATTTTATACGTGTTATCAACTTATATTTTACCAACGTATCCATTACTATTCTCTATAAGAATGGCTTTAACTAAATAATAATTTTATAAATATGGATTTAATTCTTCTAATTTATTAAAAGAATAATTAAATCCCCCTCTTTTTTTAATATAATTTTGTTTTCATTTTTATTATATCTAGTTATTTTAAATATATTATTTTGTTTTATTTGCGGATTTAATAAAATTATTTTAATAAAAAAAATATACATAATTAATAATATTGATATATTTTTTATATTTTTTATAAAATTAGAAATATTTTATCTTTATTATATAAATCATATATTATATGAACATTTATTTAATATTATATATAATTATTCTTTTGGTTAATTATATTGTTCATTTAAAAGATCCTATCAAGTCCATCTTATAAAAACAAGTGAAGAAAATTTTAATTTTAATTTTAATAAAATTTTCTTCACTTGTTTTTTTTTATAAATACTAAAAATCTCAGATATTAATATTAGTTATATAGTTAAATAAGATATTTTTCAAATTATTTATATCTTATTTTATTTAATTTAACAAAATCTAATTTAAAAAATTTTTAAACCTAAGAAAATTCCTTGAATATATTAGTATTCTTTTTGAGAAAAATTATATAAATTATAAATATTATTTTAAATCTTTATTTATTTATTTTAAAAATTTATTTTATTAAAAAAAAATTCATAATTTTATAATTACAATCAAATTTATTATATTAAATTTAATTTAAAATAAGATTTAAAAAATAATTATAAAAAACTTATTAATTTATATAAAGATGAAATTTTAAAAAGAGTAAAAAGCAAATCTAATGAATTTATAAAATTTCGTTCTGCATACAAATAAATGAGTTTTATTAATATTATTAAAATATTTTAATAAGAATTATTAATATAATAATTAACTTACTTTTATAGTCTAGGAATGTATAAATTAACTATTATTAATTACATTTTTTTCTTGAATGACGTTTTTTTTTTGGAGATCTCAATATTTTTTTTTATATATTGTATTATTATAAACTTATTTAAATTTTTTATTAAATTTGTAAAATATTAAAATTAAAATATTTAAGAAATAAAATATAATAACCAAAATAAATTTTTATATTAAAATCAGTAAAATAAAATCTAATTTTATTTTATAACTACATTATTTAATTAATTAAATATTTTTTATAATTATTTTTTTTTTATTTAAGAGTAAATACTAACTTTTATTTAGTATACACTAATTTTCACTTAGAAAATATGAATTATATTTAATTTTTTTTTTTCAATTTTAGTTATAGATTAAATTTTAAATTAATTATTTTTATTATTAATAAATATTAAATATTAGAATATTAATTATAAATAAAATAAAAATAATTAAGAGGGATTTTAATAATGTTTTTTACAATTATGAATATAAAAATAAGAAAGCCATCATTAAAGTGAATAATCCAATCGCCTCTGTTAAAACAAATCACTAAAAGGAGGGAAGTTTATAGTTAAATATCAAGTATTAAATAAAAGTTATTTAAGTATCCATAAAAATATTAATTCAGTTAAAGCTATTAGACCTTTAGTTAAGATATTTATTTATTTAAGGGTTTTATATAATATAAACCTCTAAATAATTCACCAGAAATTATAAATTCAGCTAATCTAGCTTTATCTGCTTTTAAATATAAAGCTAAGGCTGTCATAAATTTAAATTCTTGAATAACTTTATGATTAGAATCAGTTAATATTACCGATTTAGCATTATTAGATTTAGGTCGAGCTTTTGCTAATTCACTTAATAATTTCTTATTTTCAGGAGTATGAGATTTACCATAAAAATTATTTCCTGGGCCAGGAAATAATTTTTTTAATAATACTCATTTTTTCTAAACTATCCTTTGTATGTTTATAGCCTAAGGAATTACCAGCCACTTGAAGAATATTCATAGAAGGTTTTATAAGATCTATATAAAATTGTTCTCGATTAAGAATATCCTTTATTTCATAATATTCAAGGATAGTAAGACTAAAATTAGAGTAACCATTTCTTAAAATAGATGAATAAATAATACTTTTACTTCTAATAGGACTAGAAATAAAATTATAATTATAATATTGTCTAAATCTTTTACTTAAATTAGTAGAACTACCTATATAAGAATCCCCAATTAATAAATTAGTAAATTGATATATACCAGCTTTATCTTTATTTTCTAAAATAATTTTATCTTTATTAAGATCAGTATTAGGATATATTATTATAGGTACTATACTAGAAAATAACATTATTATATTAAAAGATTCAATAGAAGTGTCTGGGCTAATAAAAGTTGAATAAGTAGAAATTTCTGCTATAACAGAAGTGAGATAAATAAAATTTAATGTATAATTTTGTATTATTACCATATGTTATTTATATTATATATTGAGAGGGGGTGTTTATTATTAAATTATGAGTATAATAATAAGAAGGCCATCATTAAAGCGAATAATCCAATTGCTTCAGTTAAAGCAAATCACTTTCATCTTTTTAAATAAAAAAAATGGGGGGAGTTTATTTATTAAAATATCTTCAATTAAAGCTATAGACTAATCAGTTAAGCTTAATTATTTATTTATTTAAAGGTTTTATATAATATAATCCTCTAAATAATTCACCAGATATTCGATGTTGAGCTAATTTAGCTTTATCTGCTTTTAAATATAAAGATAAATCTGTCATAGATTTAAACTCCTGAATAATTTTATGATTAGAATCAGTTAATACTACTGATTTAGCATTAGGTGATTTAGATCGAGCTAAAGCTCTTTCTTTTTGCAATAATCTTATTTCTTCTGTATGAGATTTTCCATAAAAAGGATTATTTTCACCTAAATATACATCTTTTTTTACAATACTCATTTTCTTTAAGCTTTCTTTCGTATGTTTATAGCCTAAAGAATTTCCAGCAGTAGGTAATATATTTAATTGTGGTTTCATTAAATCTATATAAAATTGTTCTCGAGATATTGTATCTAATTTATCACAATACTCAAGAATTTCTAAACTAAAATTTGAATAACCATAATTTAATATTGAAGAATAAATTTTACTTTGACCTCGATCAGGATTAGATATATAACTATATTGATAATATTGCTGTAGTCTTTTAGATAAGTTTGTTGAACTACCTATATAAAATTCTTCTGTAACAATATTTAACCATTTATAAATACCAGGTTTTCCTTTATTTTCTTCTATAATAGAGACTTTATTTATATCTGCATTAGAGTAGATTTTTATAGGAATAATACTAGTTAATAAAATATCACTATTATTGAAAGTAATTAATAAATCTAACAAATTGTTTTGTGTTGTAATCATAATTTTTATATATTTATAATTTTTATAAAATAATATAAGAAGCAAATATTTAAGGGGGATTTAAATCCGGTTATTATTATGAGTATAATAATAAGAAAGCCATCATTAAAGCGAATAATCCAATAGCCTCTGTAAGTGCGAAACCTAAGATTGTATAAGAGAATAATTGTGCTTTGATTGAAGGGTTTCTAGCAGTAGAGTTTACTAAAGCTGCGAATACAGTTCCAATTCCAACACCTGCTCCAGCTAATCCGATTGTAGCTAATCCTGCACCTATGATTTTTGCGCTTGCTAACATTTTATAAAATATTTTTCGAGTTAATAAAAACCCGAATTAAGTTAAAGTTTCTTTTCATCAATTCGTGTTATATATTTATAACATTAATAGCCATTTTGTGTTTACTAACATATTATAAAATATTTTTGAGTTAATAAAAATCTAAATTAAATTAAATTTAATTAATCGATTCGCTTTATTTTATACTTTTTACAAACGACCTAGATAATACTAAAGTCTATTAAAAAAAAAAATAAATTTATTAAAATTCCATGGCAATGGATCGGGCTTTTTATTAATTTTTGTTACTTATAAATTATATATAAAACTTTTTTACTTTATCTAAAACCATCTATAATTTAAATAAAAAAAACCTTTTTTAAATATTTTATATATATTTAAAAGAAGAAATTATAAATTTATATGAATTTATTTTTTTTTATTAAAAATATATTATAGACTAAGTTTATTTTTCTTAATTATAATATTTTTAAACTTATTTATAATTGAGAGTCCATCAGAAAGTATTTATAAAAGATAAATTTATTTCATTTATATTTTAATTAGTTTGTATTTTTTAATTTATATAAAACTAAAGATATATTTAGTTTTATATGAAACTCTTTACTCTAACGGAAAAAATTATTTAAATTTAATCTATAAAAAAAAATACAATAACAAAATTATTCAATTTCTTAACTTTTTAAAATTTTAAAAAATATTTTTCTTATTTTTATAAAAACTATATGTTTTTATACAAAAAAGAAAAATAAAAAATTTATAAAAAAAATAACTTATTTAACTTTTCATAAAAAAATATTAAATAAAAAATTTCAAATAATACTATTACTAAAAATAAAAATAAATTATTTTTATTTTGAATTTAATTATTTTTGAAATAATTAAATCAAATACTTTTATTTTAGTTTTATAAATGATGGTATCAGTACTTAAATTTTAATTAAGCACTTGTAACTTAACTGGAAAAGTATGAGTCTTCGAAACTTAGTAATAATAGTTCAAATCTATTCAAGTGTTTATATTCTTAGGAAAAGAGTATTTTTTAAATTATAAAATTAATATAAAATTTATAAAAGAATTATTTAAGTAAACTTAGTTAATTTTATTAATTTTGTATTTATAAAATTTAACTTAATATTCTTTTATTCAAATATATTTAAGATTTAATATTATAAATACTTTTTTTATTTTTTTTTAATTATTAAGTGGTTTATAAATTGTAATTAATATATAAGCAGTTATAGGTAAATGGTATACCAGTGCTCTTCCAAAGCGATATTCCTTTTTCGATTAAAGGTAACTGCATAAATTCCGGTTAGCTAAATTTTGGCTTGTCAACCTTTTACCCGGATAATAAATATAATGATAAGTAAGGTCTCTTCCCATTCGGGATAATTTATTTTTTTAAGAATTAAAAAAAATAGTTCCTAAAAAGGTAAAAAGAACTTAAATAGAGATAAAGAATTAATAATTAATAATATGATAAATTCATTATTAGAAGCATTAATTGTTATAGGACCTTTATTAGGTTCTATAGCTTACGTTACGATAGCTGAACGTAAAATAATGGGAAGTATGCAAAGACGTGTTGGACCAAATAAAGTAGGTTATTATGGGTTATTACAAGCATTTGCTGATGCTTTAAAATTATTAGTTAAAGAATTAGTATTACCTTCAAATACTGATAAAATACTTTTTGTGTTAGCACCTATGATTTCTTTAGTTTGTGGTTTATTAGTTTGGACTCTTATACCATATGGAAAAGGTTTAGTAATAGCTGATTTTTCTTTAGGTATTGTAACAATTTTGGCTATATCTTCAGTAGCAGCTTATGGTATAATTTTAGCAGGTTGGGCTTCAAATAACAAATATTCTTTTATAGGTTCTTTAAGAGCTACAGCACAATTAATAAGTTATGAAGTAGTTTTTGGATTAATAATTTTATTAGTGATTTTTTTTGTAGGTTCATTTAATTTAACTACAATTATAGAATCTCAAAAAGCTATTTGGTATATTATACCGCTATTTCCTATAGCATTAATGTTCTTAATAGCTATATTAGCTGAAAGTAATAGAGCACCTTTTGATTTACCAGAATCAGAATCAGAATTAACAGCAGGGTTTATGACTGAATATAGTGCTTTCCCTTTTGTATTCTTTTTCTTAGCAGAGTATGGAGCTATTGTATTCTTATCTACATTATCTAGTATTTTATTCTTAGGTGGTTATTTAATTCCAGGAATTGAATCTAATGGATTAATGACAGGTTTATCTCTTGGATTTAAAACTTCCATTTTATTATTCATTTTAATCTGGATACGTGCGTCATTTCCAAGATTACGATATGATCAATTAATGGCAGCTATTTGGTGTAACATGTTACCAGTAGTTATAGCATTTTCAATTTTAATCCCGTGTATAATTAAAGCTTTTGAAATATATTAATTTTATATAAAATTAAAACTTTTTAAATATACACCCCCCTAAGGATTTTAATAAATTATCATATTTATTTATTAAAAATGATTATTGTAAAAAATATCTAAAATAATTTTTTTTAAGATCTAATAAGAATAAATTAAAAGCTCAGCTTATGTTTACGAAATTTTAATTTATTTATTTTTTTTTTAACAGACCCTAGTATTATCTGAGTCATCTCGCAGAAAGTATAAAATAAAGTAAATCGACTAATCAAAATTAATAAAAATTATGTATTTATTAACAAGATATAATTTATTTATGCATAATTATTACATAATTTTTATTAATTAATAATTTAAGTCTGTTAAATTTTGATATATCTACAAATATATATTTAAATATTAATTATCTTTTATTATTTATTAATATGATAAATATTATTTATTAATATGATAAATAATATTTTAATTAATATAGATTATATTAAATATCAAAATTTTATAATTAAATATAATAAAATTTTTTAAGAATTAACACTTAAATTAAAATAATGATTTATAAGATTTTAAAATATTAAAGATAATTTTATTATTATAACTTATACAAAAAAATAAAGATAAAATTTTATTTTTATTAAAAATAACAACTTACATAATGAATTATCGTTATTAAATTTTTTATAAAAATTTATATTATAAAAATGTATATAAAAATAAAACAAAATATAAATTTTTTATTATTTAATAAAGTATATTAATTTATTTTATTATTCTTATTTTAAATAAATTTAATTTTTATATTAGTAAACATTTAAATTATTT